CACATACAATACGGCCGGTCGCTTCGCGTGGATTTTCATAACCCTGCTGTGCAAAAATGGGATAGGCATTTGAAACGGGTGCCCCAGTTATTATATATATCATGAGCGATACGGAAATGGATCGAGTAATCTCTTCCTTTATCCAAGAAAAAAGGGTATTTATAGTTTGCATGGTCCAATCATTGGTATCGAAAATTTATACAATAAAATTAGGTGGGTTCTTAGTCTAGTATAGTTCCCTATCTATGATTCTGCTATGTACTAAAAGAATTTTATTGTAATGGAATAGAATATAGGAGGAATCGAATCCCTTGTATGAGTAAAAAGAATAAGTACAGTTTTGAATGTTTTGCTTATGTACAAAGTAACAACCAACCATTCTAATTGGATCAGTGAATCATTTTTCAGTCATTCATTGAATGATAAATCACTACAAGTGAGGGAGATACACGATTTAAATAACGGAAAATCAAATATTTTAAAATTGTATCTAGAATGACCGGAAAGGTAGAAACAAGACCGGATATAATTTGATCATTATGAGCAAATCCAAAATCTTTGTAGACAGATCCAATCATTAGTTCCCAACCGTGGGGCGAATGGAATCCTATACATAAATCAGTTACTAAAAGAATGGAAAAGGCTTTGATTGTGTCGCTTAAGTTATATAGAAATTCTTGAACCCAATAGTTAAGAATAACAAGTTCTTCATTACCTAGCATAGAATAACCACTTAGAATAACGAAACAGATCATATTTGTCGAGAAGTGCAAAATCGTATGGATACAATCTTCATTGTGCATCTTGATCAATTGGATCGTTTCGTTGTAGATTCCGATACGAAGCTTTTCTAGATGTGTTCCCGGGTATTCCTTTATCATTTCGTCCAAGAGTAAGAGTTCCTCTAATTCTATGAATTTTTTTAGAATACTCTTTTCTTGAATATCATTCAAAAAAATTTCGGATTGCCTAGTATCCCACCAATTAGTAACCCAAGATTCCAGACTTTTAGTAAATGAGAGAGAGATCCACCAGGGCAAAAATACTATAGATGCAAGATATAGAAGGGGAATGAATGCTTTCTTTTTTGCCATTTTTCCGTCTTTGAATTTTTAATGAACTCACCCCATTCGTTGACGCTATACGATACTAACTAATATTCCTATCAAGGATCAGTTCTATTACAAGTTATCGAGCCCACGAATCTATTCCCCGCTTTTTTTGTGTATGATTCAGCGGTTAGTACTTGAATTTATAAATAATACAGAAATGGAATAAAAAAGAATCCACTTCGAATAAAGAGATTGTTTCCAAATCTATCACTTGCTAAAATTCGAAGAGAGTGACCCCTTTCAATAAAGAAATGCATGAAAGAGCCCCTTCAAGTAACAAATATTATTCAGATTTTGAAACGAAAGAACTCTCTTTCTATCAAAATATCCAATTTTTTGAAAAAAAAAAAAAACGACGCATAGTCCGGGAATAATTGAGAGAATTTTCTGAAGAATATTGTGATTCTGATAAAAAAAATGACTACCAAAACAAGACAAAAAAGCTATCGTTATAAGCATCCCAATCGTTTGGTAATTAAGAAGTACAAAAAGGGATAAAAAGAAAAATTGATTGACAAAACAAAAAAAAAGAGAATCTACAAGATATAATCTCTCTATTGAAAAGAAAAAAAGCATTCATTCTTTTCATTTCAGTTTCAATTCATTTTTTAAAATACTTCAATTGGTACACGCAAGAAATAAGCCAATTCAGCAGCTTTTTGCTCAAGTTCTCGTGGAGTCAAATTCTCATCAGTACGAGTCAAAGGAATAGCGCCATGGCCTCTGATTTCCATATAAAGGACACGACGAGCATAAATACCCTCTTTCACTTCTATTCTGATGGACTGGACATCTTTCATAAAGAATTGGAGGAAGATGCGACGATTTTTTCCAGGAAATCCCCAACGAAAAATACACACTATTCCTTCTTTTCTATCGAACCGATCATAACCACTACCTACATTCCACGAAATTGTGCACCACAAATAAGAGCTAATAAAGAGACCCGCAATTCCGTAGAAAGACATCACGATCCCCTGTGGAAAAAAAATGATTTGCGTAGGCGGAAATAAAGATATCAAATTTCTACCAAGATAACCGGAAATTCCAACTAATAAAAACCCTAATGAACCTAAAAAAAGGATAAAGGCCCAGCAGAAATTACTTGTTTTTCGAGACCCCGCTATAAGTTCTATCCATATATGTTCTGATCGCCAATTCATACTAGATCTAGTTGCATTTTATTGAAATTGAGAGAATAACCCAAATTAATTTGACTTTTTGTGTGTTTCCGAAATAACTCTCATCAACTAGCACTATTCTGATGTGAACTTTTATTTTAGGAGTAATTCATCGAATTGGTTAGATATAAAATAATAATATCCATTTCGCATGATTTCCTATAGATATCCACATACATATAGATATATTCACTTTACATTTAAGGCATTCGCCCCGATCCCGATTTGATTTCGTTGCAAATAGCTATAATTTATTTACTCATATATCATGTTTACACACGAATAACAATAATAGTTTCTTTATGTTCGGGGGAAACCACATCACATATTTTATTCTAAGAAATAGATATCTGTGTTATGGTCTAAGTCTAAATCTTGAAAAAAAAAAACAAAATAGATGAGATTTAGCCCCATCATATCGATATCTAAAAAATCTTGTTTTTTTGAATATGAAGAGATAAAGAAGCCATCGCAATTGCCGGCAATATTAGGCCCACGAAAGGCACAAAAAAAGAGGGTAAATTTGTCATAAAATGGATACCTGGATTTACTATTTTTACCTGTTATTGTTATATTGTTATTTATATTGTTATAAAGGTATCTTATAATCATTATTTATAATTCATATAGAATTATACTAAGCATATCTAAGTGAGTATATGTGATATAATAAAAAATATATAAATATAATAAAATAAGTGCAAGGAATGTCGAACTAAATAAATATAATTTTTCATCTTTCTACATGAAATATATATATATATGATAATCGCCTTTTTTATTATCTTGTTTTTGTCTTATAATTTGAATTTCATAAAATGGAATAAAATAAAGAAAGAGTTTCTTACAACTTCCTGAAAAATTTGTTACAATCCGATCCGGGAATAGGGAGTCTTAGTAAAACTGGGGATTCTAAAAAAATATCGAAAGATGCAAGATTCTGTACTTTTCACTTTTAAATTTTCTATATTTTAATTATATACACATAAGAAGAGAACGCGAAATTCGCTTTATTCTCCTTGCCTAATTTTAATTTAGCGGAAGAAGGAATGCATTCTTTTTTTTTTGATAGAGGTTTTTACTGATTAGTAATCGGGAATGTCGGTAAAAAAAAAATGATCCGCATAATTATTTTTACAATTAAATCTTATGTCATCAAATGCTACCAAGCCAAAATCCGTAGAATGGATTTTGGCTTTGATTTCTATAAACTAAATAACTACTCGTTTTATAAAAAAAAAATAATAATTTATATTTTGATTAATTAATATATTTTTTTTATTAAGGATCCGCTTGATTGAATTTTGATTCAGAGAAAAGAAAGCGTGGAGCTGAAATAACTCACTCAGAACGTCTTTTAAAAGATTACGTGGTACGATTAGGTCGAATTGGCCCTTATGGAATAAATATTCAGCCGTTTGTGAGCCCTCAGGTACTGTCGTATTCAATGTTTGTTCAATTACTCTTTTACCCGCAAATGCAATGTAGGCATTGGGTTCGGCAATAATGATATCGCCCAACATACCAAAACTGGCTGTCACCCCACCAGTAGTAGGAGATGTAAGGATTGATACATAGAATAACTTTTTCTTTGATTGATAATCATATAAAGCGGAAGCTATTTTAGCCATTTGCATCAAGCTCAAACTTCCTTCTTGCATGCGTGCTCCTCCGGAAGCACACACTAGAATAAGAGGCAAAAACTGATTGGTAGCATATTCGATCAAACGAGTGATCTTCTCGCCAACTACGGAACCCATACTACCCCCCATAAACTGAAAATCCATAACCCCAATTGCTATGGGAATACCGTTTAGTTGACCTATGCCTGTTTGAACAGCCTCAGTTAATCCTGTTTTTCTTTGATAAGAATCAATACGCTCTTTGTAAGATTCCTCTTCCAACGGAAATTCAATGGTATCCACAGAGACCATATCTTCATCCATAGGAACCCAAGTACCCGGATCAATCAAAAGTTCTATTCTATCTGAACTACTCATTTTCAAATGATGTCCACAGTGTTCGCAAATATTCATTTTTGATTTAAAAAATTTCTTATAATTTAATCCATAACAATTTTCGCATTGAACCCATAAATGCCTATATTTTTGAGTAAAATCTAGATCATTAGAATTTTCCGTTTCTGTTATAGTTAACTCACTACCAGCCGGACTCGTTTTTATACTTGAACTCTGGGTTTCACTACTATTTCTGCTTTCATCAAAAATGTAACTAGAAATGTAATTGTCATTGTAATTGACAATACCACTTAAAATGTAACTATCAATACAAATTTGAGAACGAAAATAGCTGTCAATACAGCTAGTAATGTGTTTATTCCAACTATATTTAGTATCATATATGTAAGGATCATAGTGGGGATCATCACTATTAGATACACTATTTAGATAACAAAAATTCCGAGAATTAGAAAAAGAGCTTTCTAGTTCACTTAGAAAAGAATGAGCATTGTCAATCTCAAAAATTTGATTTTCAATATCAAAACATATGAAATAACTGTCCCTATTATTATCCCTAACTAAAAAAGTATCATCAGGTACGAAATTATGAATGTCTCTAACGCCGACTAAATGATCAACATTACTGTAACTAGAATTGTCACTATCACTCCCACTAAGAGTGTTTTTATCTATATCATTTCTAATCGGGTCTTCACTTACACTGGTATTTTCAATAGAACCAAGGC